GTATTGCAATAATGAAAAAATGTACGAACACAAATAATGAGCAGACCAGCCCACTTTTATATGTGGGTTCATTTCAGAATGTTTTTTTGTTTTGAATAAAGAAGCGCGTGAACTTTTAGTGTAAGGCAGGTGTTTTTCTCGGTGGATGGATGGGATAAATGCCTATATTGCTTTATAATGTTATTGTTATGTTGATGTTATATTAAAGAATGAAATCTAAAAAAGTTGCTTAGTCCCATTCTTTATAATTGTCTTTCTCATACTGTGTAAACGAACTTCAAGTCTGAATTGTGTACTGTACTCAACAGGAAGCGTCACAGCCCATCCCGATGTCATTCTCCATTCCAATTGAAATAGCACAGAATCTAGCTCTCGCTATCGTGCCTCAGAAGCTCTAACTATGCCTTCATCCGCCCCTCCGAAAGAACTCCAACTATTGGTTTATGCGCTCCAGTAAGCGATTTCGTCTCAAGTGCAGCTTTTACGTTACGACTATACTTCGTTGCTGTGCTGCTCTCTGGGTTGTGAAAGAAGTGCAGTTTTTACGTTAGAGGGGGATCTCTCTGGTATACTTTTTACGGAGGTTTCGTCTTGTCAGTCTGGTTTTTCCTCTCTGTTTTCTTAACAACCTTGGTTTTCTTGGTTTTCTTATCTGTCTTAACCACCTTGGTTTTCTTAACAACCTTGGTTGTTTCCTTAGTGAATTTCTTCATCTCATCTTGAAGATGATCTATCTTACTTTTCATCTCGGAGATCTCTCTATCCTTCTCTGAAATGATGCCGATCATCTCTCTATCCCTTTGAGAGAGTTTTTCACTGAGAATCTCACTCTTAGTCTGAAGGCGATTCATTTCATTCCTTAGATAGAATACAATTTTTTCGCCACTGCGGGGGTTTATGTTAGACAGATCTTCTACATGTATAGGTTTAGTATCAATCCATTTATTATTACTATATACAGGTATCCTCTTTGTACCTCAAGTTCTATATAGAACAGATTTCTTTACAACTGTTCAGGATTATATGAAAAAAGACCCTATCAATGTATGGGTTTATGATCGAATTCACAAGAAGAGGCGTCAGGTTACTCTTAGAGTCCCTTCGGAAACTAGAGATAAAAGGAAGACTCAAGTATCTACCTTCGTCAATTTCATTCACCAAAAGGATGCATATATTGCTATGAATGTTATTTTGGAAATGCTTAACCAGGGATCCCCCATATACACAGTTCATGACAACTTTATAACTACAGCTGATCATAGCAAGAAACTGCCTGATACTTATGTCAATATATTTTGTAAAATGGATCCTCTTTCTATCATCAATGAGTATATCTATCACAATGTGATTGATTATCAAGAAAAATGATTAGATGGTGGTGAATTTGTTTACGATGAAAAAGGTATTGATACAGAAAACTGGAAAGGTATAATCAAGCAGGAGGATCTGAAAAAATACTTGTATAAAAATATACCAGAAAAACAAAAAAAGAAGAAAAAGGATAGGGATACGTGGGAACAAAAGATTCAAACCATAATGACTTCTTACGAGAACTATGTTAATTTCTTATGCGAACCTTTTGATAAGAGTTTAGGAAAAAATGAAAAAAAAAGATGTTTTTCGAAGGTAATTAGTAAACTTGATCGTGATACTAAGTATCAATATTATAGGGAGAAATTGATGTATTTCCGGAATCATTTGAGTCATTCATCGAATCATTTGAGTAATTCATCGAATTATAGTGTTCATTATTAAAGAAAAAAAGATGTGGACTGGACCCACTTACTTTTCTTTGTATTTCCTGCTGAAACCAACCTAAGAGAAAGAGACCCAGGTGATATGGATTCGCTAGGACGGAGTTGCTGTCGATTGAGGATTGGCCGAGGGGAGTGCCATCATGTAGCTGGGTACAAATAAGCCAGTGAAAGAGGAGTAGTCAGGGTACGACGAAGCACGCCTGGTACGTAAGCGAATACGGATCACGTGGGTTTGTACTGATCCGCTTTCGAGCTGTCGAGTGACGATTGCTCCATCTATTAAGAAAGGACGCGGGGGGCCTGTCTTATAATAAAGGGGGTACTCTCTTCTCTGATGTGCGCTATATTATTGTGTCCTATTCCTGAAGGAGTGATCCGGGATTAAGCCACGTGGCGATACCCGCCAAAAGAAAGGGGGCCTTTCGTACGGATTGGAGTACGAAGAGAATTCTTCAGCACACTAAAATCTAGTGGATCCGGTTCCATATTCATGAAAAGCCGGGGTTGAAACATGTTATGAAACTAAGACAACTTATCTTACTAATAATAAGAAAGAGTTAGGCGCCTCCAAGGCCTATAAATAGAAGCTTTTTTCAGTCTATATTTTCAAAGAGAGAGGTAGAAGTCAGAAAGAAAGACTTTCAGTCATACTTATTCCAAAAACAAACATTATGGATATCACCGGGAGACTTGCAGCAATTCAGCACGAGATAGCTCGTGCAGAAAACGAGAAGCTCCAACAGGAGCAAATGCTCGGTCTGTTCTGGGAGCATCCGCCTGCTCTCGATCCGGAGGTCGTAGGAAATATGATGCAATTGACCCGGGGCCGCATTCGCGGTCTGGAAGACCGGATTCGGGCCCTCCTCGCCGAACAAAAAGAGCTCATTGTGCGGGCTGCCACCCTCGGTGACCGGGGAGACTAGAAGAGTCCGTCGACTCTTTCTAGAAGATTTAAATAAGTGTCTGTAGACGCAAAGTAGTTTGTTTTAATGTATGGTGTTCTTTGTCTTTTGTTAGTGGGGATCTACTCCGATGCTTACTGGAGATAGACTCCTATGCTAAGTTAAGTGTCTTTGTTTGGTTTTATTTGTTATGTTGTGTTTAGTTGTTTGGCTGGTCTATGTGTGTGTAAGCTTCCTATTGGATGTACTCCCATGTAACAAAATGCTTGTAGTGCTGGAATGAAAAAAATCTGCTTTGTTCTAGTTCATTCTCTTTCCCTGTTTTGTGCAGAAAAATATCTTATTTTAATTCTTTTTTAAATATCCTTTATTTTCTTATTCATTTTTCACATATACAAGCTAAAACTACAGCCAACAGGGTGGAAGTTGTGTGTTTACGGTATAAATCCTCTAATAGCATAGCAGATAGCTTCCATGCCCACCTGTCAAGAGTATTCTCGCCGAACTCCGCTCTTCAAGCTCAGCTTCGGCAACAGCAACTCGAGAAAGCTATTGAGAAAGCCAACAATTCTATCCGGATCTTGATTCCGAATATCTTAGATCGAACATCACAAGCCTTATCACCAGAATTCACAACTCACTCCCGACCGAGAAGAGGCGCCTCCGTCCAACCTCGATAGTCTTGAATGCTCCTTCCATCCAAGCATGATAGTTGATTTTATGGTCAGAACTCAATCCCGGGATGGTGAATTAGACTCAGCCTATGCTGGCCTTATACATCCGTAAATATTCTTAAATAATAGGGCCACGGCCGTGGCGTTGGGCAGAAAGCCGATGATTTCGACGAGGCCCTTCCCTTTAACCCGAACAGGCAGATTCATTACAGGTCATCCCCTACCTCCGAATCCTTTGACGGACACCAGAGAAGTTAGTTCTTCGCCTATCACATTGGTCGACTTGAACTTCCCTCTAGTCCTAGAATCACTACCTCTTTAAACCTCTGATGAGAAAGTCGTAGGTGAAAGCAGGCCTTTCACCCATACTCATTCAAAAATGGGGGAGTTTACTTATCCATTTCGAGATAGTTGCTACCTAGATGTTCTGATTCATTTACTACTACTACAAGAAAGCCACTATTCCATCCAAGCGTAGGTCGAGATTGAAAGGCAAGAAGGAGTGTTCAAGCTGTAGATGGTTCCCAGTTGCTTGTTTCCTTTCTTCCATTGCTTCACTTCATAATCATAAGGAGACTAGGTTATTCTCATTCCTGCTTCAGTCATCAATGCAGGCGGTTAGACTCTTGCTATAGATTAGGGGCTCTATCGTGCTATTCTAGACATAGGTAGGCGGCAAAGACAAGGGATCTCTCTCACCCGGTCTGCCTCCATAGCAAAAAAGTCTCGTGAAAAAGATAAGTGTAGAAAACCAATAAAAGAACCATGATGAGAAAATTCCAGCGTACGAGTAGAGGTTGTAGAAAAGTGAAAAAGAAAAAGAAAACAAAAAAGATCAGTATCATAGTACGTCGTCCTTCCCTGAAATGGAACTTTCATGCTGGAGCAAGAACTAGCATGAAAGTCGATCTATTACAACCAGCGCGGTTGTTCGTATTTCATTTTATTCTTCCAAGCCCTTCTTTCTTAGAAAGGCACTCACTGAGTTACTTACGGAATCTCAAATCTTGAGGCTGATTACGGCCCCTTTGATGAAAGGTAAGCGCTTTGGCTGGCTACCTAGAATAGAAAGATCCTTCACTGCACACTTTAGATATCTGTTTCCATCCAATCAAAGACGGCGAAGCGCCTCTAATCTAAAGGCCAAAGAGTGCTCTTTGCGCTACTACGCATCCTTACTCATAGTATAGTGCAAGTTAGGTTTGGGTATAGCAGGACTTGAACCTGCGACCATTAGGTTAAAAGCCCAATGCTCTACCAACTGAGCTATACACCCCAAAAAAGATGTAGTAGTAAATAAGGATTGGTGCGGAAAATCAAAGAGGGCGGCCCCTCTTCATCATATTAAAGGGGCGCGGCTTTGTATGAGGCTCGTACTGCAGAGCAAGCAAAGAAAACGTAAGGGCGCGCGCTAGCACTCCTGCAAGAAAACGGCCTAGCTAACGCGCCCCTTATTGAAAAGTCAAGGATATTGAATGATCGATATGAGAAAGAAGCGCTCAAGCATTCGAAGAAAGCCGGCCTTACTCAACAAGCACCTTTCTTAGCTTAGTAAGGTTGCTTGTTTCCACTCATTGAAGATTCTATCTACAAAAAAAGGTCAACGGGGGGTACTAAAACGGCTCTCACTGACACCATCTACGAGAAGGTGAGGTCGTCTTTATTTC